CTAACTTTGATCTTCTATTTTTGTATTTCCCAAATTTTTTCCTTAATTGAATTTCGCTTGATTAGGACGAAGTTCCACCCCCGACCTCTTTAAAATATCCTGAACAGTTCCTGTAGGTTGAGCACCTTTTTCGAGGAAATATAGAATAGCCGGAACATTTAAATAAGTTTGATTCCTTATCGGATCATAAAAACCCAATTTCCGAAGATCTTTTCCTTCTCTTCGGGATCGAACATCAATTGCAACGATTCGATAGACGGCTCATTGGGATAGATGTAGACGAGCAACACCCCCCCTAGAAACGTATAGGAAGTTTTCTCCTCGTACGGCTCGAGAAAAATGAAGGATTCGAGGTTTTGCCTATGTATGAAATTTCTAAATTAGAACAAAAAATCAATTAGACTTTTGATTTAATTTTTTGCTTCTTCCTTCATAAAAATGAAAAATAAATCATTCCTACTCTCATAACTCAAATTGGATAATTCTCAAATAAAAAGTTTTAGAAAATTTCATTTCTTGAGCGGTCTTTACTCCCCCTATGCTTGTCTCGTTTAAAATCAAATGAATTTGGATTCTTCCGTCTGATCCAGTGATTGAGACAATTAAAACGGCGTTTGCTTGTTCTGGGATCCTTTGATAGTTTGTTTTGAATCATTGGGTTTAGACATTACTTCGGTGTTTCTTAAGACTTTCCTTTCAAAATGGCAGCAACATACCTTTTTTTTATTTCTTTCTACCAAAGAATCCTACAGACGGTGGATTCCCGCATGATACACTTCGGATCGAAAAAGTTTGATCAAGTTTAATAACTTTTTGGAAACTTCCTCGAATTGGATTCTTTCTATATCGAAGATATGTTTACGAAGTTGTTCCAATTTATTGATTGGCATTAACCCTAGATCCCTGCCCCCAAAAAAAACTAACTACTCGAGCTTCATCATGAACTATTTCCATGAAAACCCAACAAGGGTTCTCGTGGAATAGAACAAATGATGTCGAGCCAAGAGCATCTTCATTCCTATATCAAATGGTGGATATAACAATCCACAACGGATCGTGGCCTTCAAGTCGCACGTTGCTTTCTACCACATCGTTTCAAACGAAGTTTTACCATAACATTCCTATATTTTTAATTTGGAACCGGTATGGACTTGATTCAATTATGGAATCATGAATAGTCATAGGTTCTATTATTGGTTCGGTTGATGTGTAGACATCATGATCTATAAGTTTTCTCTATTTATATTTCTATATATAAATATTTCTATATATAAATATTTCTAGATAAATTAGTATTATCGATTAGATAGCTGGGGTAAAGATTTTTCTAAAGAAGTCTTAGCAAGATCCCTTCGGAAACATAATATGAATAATCTATATTCAAATTTAAATATTTATTTGAAAAATATTGAATTTCATAAATTGAAATTGTTTCATTTCATATTGTATTGTTTAACTCCGGAGTCATTACCCTTTCGACAATCTAATCTTGCTCTAAAGTAAATAAAATTGATAAATCACCACAGCGCTATATAGATTTCTCATTTTTCATTAGAGCCAAACCCGAAATACTTCAAAAAAATATTCAAAGAAAACAAATCGGTTACCTGTTTGTTTGTTAATGAGATTTGGACAAAGACATCCTATTGAGCGAATTGAATTAGGACAAACTCCTTAGGTTAGTTGGTTAGAATCCAAGAGACCCACAAAAAACAAAAAAAAAAAAACAAATGAATTACTATTACTAATCGAGGCCGCCTCTTTTATGGGATAGAAAAATGGGATGGGGAATAGAGATTCTTTCATAACTCGATTCCTCCTTTGTTCACTAAAAAAAAAAGATTTGTCGAAGATCTAAATTCAAAACAAGAATCACACTCCATCTAACATTCAAATTGAAACAGAACTGAAAGATTCAATGAAAGTTAAAACCAAAATTTGAGTCTCATAGAATTCACTAAGAAAATAAAAATAAAATGCTCTGGGACGGAAGGATTCGAACCTCCGAATGGCGGGACCAAAACCCGTTGCCTTACCACTTGGCGACGCCCCATTTCGATTTGTCCTCGACACTTATAAAAATTTAAGTAAGTATTGGTTGTTTGTCAACTCGATTTCAAATATCTATAGAATCGATTCTATTGTTACTAGGCTTTTGAAATGCGTAGTTTAATATGTGTAGATATTGAATTCAATTGAATTGATTGATCATTACATATTGATCATTACATAGAATTCAATTAAGATATTGTATGAAAGTATGATTTTTGCGATTCTCCTTGAGAATTTTTGATTATGGGGGTTCAAACAAAAAGAGCAAAAAGAGGAAGAAGTAGTTTTTGCCTACCGTACTTATTCCCCCTTTCCTTATATCAATAACTCAATCAAAAGGCAATTCTCTCCAAGAACAAAAAATGTCTGTTATGCTTAAGATCTTTAGTTTGATCTGTCTTAATTCTGCCCTTTATTCGAGTAGTTTTTTCTTCGGCAAATTGCCCGAAGCCTATGCTTTTTTGAATCCAATCGTAGATTTTATGCCAGTCATACCTGTGCTCTTTTTTCTCTTAGCTTTTGTTTGGCAGGCTGCTGTAAGTTTTCGATGAGATCCTTAATAATATCAATATCTTAGAAAATTCATGATTTTACCAATAAAAATTCTAATTATAAAAAAAAATTAGTAAGATCTTATAAGATTTACAGTTTGAAATCTCGATTCAAACATTCATTAAAAGTATTGGATAGTTGTAAAAAACCCGACTTACTTCATTTCCCTTTTTTTGATCCTTTCCAGTGAAAGACCCTACTAGGGTCCTTACAATATCTAATTAGGAAAGATATTTTTTAAATGAAGAACTATTATTTCAAATGAAATTTTGAAAATTATTTTTTAGAAAGAATTTCATTTCTTGGTGCCAAACTTGGATATGTGGTAGAAAAATGGATAATCTATTCTCTTTTTTATAAAAAAAAGAAAAAATCTTGGAGATTTGTAATGCTTACTCTCAAACTCTTTGTGTACACAGTAGTGATATTTTTTGTTTCTCTCTTCATCTTTGGGTTCCTATCTAATGATCCAGGGCGTAATCCTGGACGTGAAGAATAAGACTAAACTAAAAAGAGTTTTTATTTTTCAACTTTCTTGTGATTTTATCTAGTACACACATTTAACTACGAAACTAAGAATAAGAACCAAGGGATTGCGAAAATTGAAAAAAAAAAAAAATAAAATCATCCGCGAAAATGGAAAGAGAGGGATTCGAACCCTCGGTACGAATAACCCGTACAACGGATTAGCAATCCGCCGCTTTAGTCCACTCAGCCATCTCTCCAAATTCAACTTGATAATTCCTATGCTACATTACACATAAACTAAGGAATCTTTCTTCTTCTTTATTCTAATTAGAATTCTATTTTTTTTTTTAATATAATATTAAATATATTATATTGTAATTGTAAAAATTATCAATTTCGTTTATTAAAAAAAAATTTATAAAAAAAAAGGGGTATAAGGAAGAGCCTGAAAGAACCAAAATATTAAAAAGAAAGAAGGCTAAAGAGGTCCTCTTTTCTTTGCGTTGGTTTTGTTCGAAAGGCTCTTCTTATTCTCATGGCCTGGTCAGTACTCAGCCGGGCCTTTTTTTGTTCCAACGAATTCTAAATAAAGAGTTAGAAATAAAAAAAATGCTTGTTATTTTATTAGTTCTTATTCTTATATTATTTATTATTCTATTCTATATTATATTAGAATTATATTCTATTGAATGTTCTTAATATTCAAATAGATTAAGATTGAATTTGCCTCTCCCCACGAAAAACGATTTTGTGATGACCCCTATTTTGAGTATCAAAATTCCCCTGTTCGACAAAAGGTATATTTGTATACAATAATCGGATTGTAGCGGGTATAGTTTAGTGGTAAAAGTGTGATTCGTTTTAACAGCCCTTTATACAGTTAAGGGATCCTTCGGCTTGGTTCGTATGCCGATCAAAAACTTTATTTCTAAAAAGGATTGAATCCTTTTCCTCTCAATGACCAATTCCGGAGAAAATACGCATTCTCGTGATTTGTATCCAAAAGTCGCTTAGACATTGAAAAATTGGATTATGAAATAACGAAACAGAATTATTAGAATTGGATCAAAACTTCCAATTGAATAAGTATGAGTAAGGGATCCATGGCTGAAGATAGAAAGTTCTTTTCAAATTTCTAACCGTAACTAAATCTTCAATTTTGTATTTTGTAGGAAAGAGATTGAAGCAAAATAGCTATGAAACGATGCCTTTGGTTTACTAGAGGCATCAACATATTGTTTTAGCTCGGTGGAAAAAAATACTTTTCCTCAGGATCCTAAGAATATTAAAGAATTAGTCTAATAAGTAATAATATTTATATTTCACCAATTTAATAATATTATAATTAAATAACATTTAAAGTTAAAGAAGATGAAATAAATATTATATTTAATATGAAATAAATCGAAATAAAGAACGGAGTAACTAGAAAGATTGTTGTTATAATCACCCTTATTCTAGAGGGATCATCTAGAAAGCTATTTCGTTTTGTCTGTATTCAGACCAAAAGCTGACGTAGATGTTATGGGTAGAATTTTTTGAGAATTTTGTTCAGATCATAGATCTCGTAATTTACTCATTTCCATAAAGGAGCCGAATGAAACCAAAGTTTCATGCTCGGTTTTGAATTAGAGATGCTCAAAATACTGAATCGACGTCGACTATAACCCCTAGCCTTCCAAGCTAACGATGCGGGTTCGATTCCCGCTACCCGCTATCTTTTATATATATTCTATTTTATATATAGTTCTAGTTTCTATTTAGATTTAACTATTTATATTCACATTAACTGAAACTGATAATAAATAAATAAGAAAATGTCAAAGATACAATTGAAGATAATATTGAAATGGAATTTCAGAATTCATATAGATATAAAATGAAAATATATTCATTAAAATAGAATAAAAAATTCCAATTGAAAATAG